TTGTTCAAAATGAAGCGTTTCATTTTTGTAATTTTCTAATTGTTCCAAACTATCACTAGTGGCATTAATCAAATTTACTTTTTCTCGTTCTATTTCAGAGTATCCATTCATTCGATACTCATCTGCTTCTATTTCCACTTTACGTAAGCGAGTCCGGGCTCTTTCGAGCTGCTCAACGACCCCTTTACGTAATTCTTCCGAATTTCGAATAGTACTTAAAATCCTCTGTTTTCGATTATCTAATAAATCATTTAATGAAAGTAGATTATCTTACCATTAATTTCACAACTTCCATGATCTCTTCCCGAACCAAACATGAATCTTTCGATTCATTTGGCTCTCACGCTCAATTATTCATTTATGGTATGAGTATTCCCATAGCTTTTTTAATGTAATGAGCCTACCTTCTCTTTTCTGTTTGTAGTTAAACATATCAAAACTCATAAAAAACTAGAATATTAGGAAGACTCTTCCGACTAGACCAGATCCAAATCTAAAATTGTCAGCAAAGTTCTTTTTTTATTTGTACTTTTTTTTTCATTTTTTTTTTAATGAAAAAAGGAAATATAATTATAAAAATGAAAATAATAAAAATTATATTCTATTTTTGTTTCTTCAAGTCCAAAAATTCCTCTTTTTTATACATAGGTTGTCGATTCGGCATTAGATAAAAAAAGCAAACAAAGTTCCTTTTTTTATCTTGTAAATAGTTTAAATTTATTTATTGATATGAGTGTTATATATCAAATAAATTACCAATTTATTTGAACTATTTAGTTACTAATGTAGTGGTAGAAAGAATACCATGTTTTGTCCGGACTTTAAACAATTTAGCTTTAACCATGTTAAAGGTCTCGCATTATTGGTTGATAGAGAATCAAAGTGGATTTACCAATAAATCACGAAATGCTATGGTTCTTGCATATAATTTCTTAATTTATTCAGAAGAAATTCGTCGAGATCGTGCACTTTTTTACTATTTTTCCTATTCCTTATAAATACCATAAGTGCAGATGGATGGATCCATCCAATTCTTGAAATAAACAACTCGCACACACTCCCTTTCCAAAATAAATCAATACACCAAGCACTACACTTAGATTTATTGGATTTGTTGCTAAAATATCGGTATTAAACCCGAAACTTCCGGCGGATGGCCAGTGGCCCAAGTAAACGAAAGAATCAATTACATTTTTCATATATTCTCCTCTCTTTTGGATAGGGAACAGAGTTCTTTTTGTATCACTCCGATCGCCCTTTTTTTTTTATCGATTTTTTTTTCCACTTTATTTATTTAATTAGAATAAATGAAATCTAGTAATTTCATTTGTTTTGTTTAAATTTTTTTTTTACTTTTTTTACATTTTCAAAAATTTTCCAATCTAATAAGATACTTTACTTAGACTTTAGACTTAGGTTTTAGATCTGATATCAATTGAAAAATATTTAATTTGTTGAAACACTTCCAAACAATGAAAATAAAAAAGTTTTCTATTGTACTAAGCTAAAGAAAGGAAGAAAGCAAGCGAATGTGGTAATTCCTAATCAACCCTTCCTAGGTATTGTCTCAATAAATAAGTAATTTTTTAGTAACGTGTTAATATAATTCTAAGAAGCAAAGGAAAATTCCAAGTTCAAGTTATAGTTATATAGTTAATAAGAAAAAAGTACCTTATACCTTAGATACTTTTTTCTTATTTCGAGGATTAAACAAAAGGATTCGCAAATAAAAGTGCTAATGCCACAACCAGTCCGTAAATTGTTAAAGCTTCCATAAAAGCTAGACTAAGCAATAAAGTACCTCGTATTTTACCCTCCGCTTCTGGTTGTCTCGCAATACCTTCTACAGCTTGACCTGCAGCAGTACCTTGACCAACTCCAGGTCCAATAGAAGCAAGCCCCACGGCCAATCCAGCAGCAATAACGGAAGCAGCAGAAATCAGTGGATTCATGGTAAGTTCCTCGCACAAAACAAAAAAGAGGAAATGGTTAATGATACGATCAACCAATCAATTATTACTTTTTTAATTAAGATCCAGCGGTCAAAGTAACTAAAAACTCCAAGTTGAAATAATAATATTATTAAATTAAAAAACGGAATCGTCAGAACTATCTCGTTTTTCGTTTTTAACTATCATAGAGTTTTTGTAAATCCATATGCATACAGTTGTAACTATATGTATTTCTTTGTTTCGAACCATTCTTTCATTTAATTCTTCGTTCTTTACTACACTATTGTAAAGTTTATTTCTTTTTTCATTCAAAAAAAAATTTCATACGATATAGAAGAGAAGGACTGATATTGAAATCTATCTAAATGCAATGTGAGCTGCAATCAATATCAATCAAATTATCAAATTAATTTAATACCAAATTAATAATACCAAATTAATCCAATATAAATTAATAAATATTATATAATAAATATTATATATTAATATATAATATAAGATATAAGAAAAGAATTAAGAATATATAAAATATATAAATAAATATATAAATAAGAAATATATAATGAATCTAATTTAAATTTGAATTACACTGGATAATATATATATATATATTATGTTGTATATTGTTCATATATAACATAACAAATAAATATGAATAATGAGGATCCAGATTATGATTATAGGATTGGTTGTAATTAGGAAAAATAGAAATTTTAGCAATACTATATATAATAAATAAAATAAATAATACTATAATAAATATTATATAATTATGTAATATAGCGATATTATGGATAGACTTATCTCATATAACTAAAGAATATTTAATGTTATTCTAATATTACATATCCATTCTTTTCTTCCATAGGGTAAACCATTCTAACTTTTTTTAATGAATAGAATAATTCCTAGAAAAATAGACGGGGGTTTAGAGCTTAGTAGACATTATTACATATATTATAGTCTAACTATAACCTCCCCAGCCCTTCTTTTTTTTTTTTAGAATTCTGTTGGAATATTGTCTATCTTTTCTCCTACAATTCTAGATGATGGAATCATACACTATTATCTTACCCATCCAATTGGATTATCATGAATCATGTGGGATAAGCTTGCTTAATAATTAATAATAGAATAAAAAAAAGACTATTTGAAAAGCTAGTTAATGATGACCTTCCATGGATTCACCTATATAAGCCGCGGCTAAGGTTGCAAAAATAAGAGCTTGAATACCACTTGTAAATAATCCAAGAAACATGACAGGTATAGGAACTACTGAAGGGACTAAAGAAACAAGAACAACAACTACTAATTCATCAGCTAATATATTTCCGAAAAGTCGAAAACTAAGAGATAAAGGTTTTGTGAAATCTTCTAGGATGTTAATTGGTAAAAGGATGGGGGTTGGTTGAATGTATTTCCCAAAATAACCCAATCCTTTTTTGCTAAGACCCGCATAAAAATATGCGACGGACGTGAGTAAAGCTAAAGCAACAGTAGTATTTATATCATTCGTGGGTGCAGCTAATTCTCCATGAGGTAACTGTATAATTTTCCAAGGTAAAAGAGCACCTGACCAGTTAGAAACAAAAATAAATAGGAACATAGTTCCAATAAAGGGAACCCAAGGGCCATATTCTTCTCCAATCTGGGTTTTGCTTAAGTCTCGAATAAATTCAAGGATATATTCAAAGAAATTCTGACCGTTGGTCGGAATGGTTTGTGGATTCCGAACAGCTATAATGACTGAACCTAATAAGATAGCAATTACTACCCAAGAAGTGATAAGTACTTGGGCATGGATTTGTAAACCTCCTATTTGCCAATATAAATGTTGGCCTACCTCTACACCCGATATATCGTATAACCCTTTGAGTGTTTTAATGGAACATGGTATAACATTCATATTGTCCTCTAGCAGAAATTGAACTTCAAAAAAGAAATTATTTTGATTCAAGCATCTCTATCTCTTTTTCAACTCACCAATATGAATCAAAAATCGTATTCATTAATTGTATATTTAAGATATCAAGAATTTACATAGGATACCAAGAAATCACGTAATATAATAACATATTATCAATATGCCCGCACTTACCTTTTTGCTTTTTTTATTTAATTCAAGAATAGTAACCGAATCCAAAAAATCCCCCCAAAATTAACTATTGATTATTAATCATAATCAAGGATTTCTTATATAGCTAGAGCGGCCCTCACAAATTGCGGATACTAATTTGTTAAGAACCAATCGGATTGAAGCTATAGCATCATCGTTGGATGGAATCGAAATATCTGCGAGATCCGGGTCACAATTTGTATCGATTAAACAAATCGTCGGAATACCCAAAATTACACATTCTCGAAGAGCCGTATATTCTTCTTGCTGATCAACAATGATCACAATATCAGGCAACCTCGTCATATATTTGATACCGCCGAGATATGTTTGCAAGGTAAATAATTTTCTCTTCAATATTGCCGCATCTCTTTTGTGAAGACGGTTGAGTTTACCCATCTTTTGTTCTGCTCTTAAATCCCTGATCTTCTGAAGTCTCGTTTCCGTAGTAGACCAATTCGTTAACATACCACCAAGCCATTTTTTATTAACATAATGACACCGGGCTCTTATTGCAGCCGATGCTACTAAATCCGCTGCTTTATTTTTGGTACCAACAATTAAGAAGGTTCTTCCCCTACTTGCCGCATCAAAAACTAAATCACAGGCTTCTGATAAAAAACGAGCAGTTCTAGTGAGATTTGTAATATGAATACCTTTACGCTTTGCAGAGATGTAAGGGGCCATTCTAGGATTCCATTTCTTAGTACCATGACCAAAATGAACTCCGGCCTCCATCATCTCTTCTAAATTAATGTTCCAATATCTTCTTGTCATTTTTCCCACACTTCCTTTTTGTTTTTTCTTTTTTTTTTAACAAAGAAACGAGGTACTTTGAAATAAGTAATTGTTCCGATGGAACCTTCTGCCGGGAATTGACCTTTAATACACAGTACAAACCATTAATGTCTTTTAATTACTTATTTTTTTATCAATATTCGAACAAGAACAAGATAGTTAAGTTAAAATTAAAAGCCAGACCAGATAATTAAAAGATAGTTAAAGTCAAAGAATCCGCTCTTAGGAATCATGAAATCGCGTAAATGATTGTTCTAATGTCTCATGGAAATTGTTTGGTACATAAGAACAAAATAATTCTCCATGGTGTAACAAAAGATCTTTTATTTCCAAGTCAAATAGATTCTTTCTTTTGATTTCCAAATAAAAGTTTTTGTCCTTACTTGAATGGTGCACTAATTTTTTGAATCCTGTACCAACAGGTATAATTCCACCTAGAACAACATTCTCTTTTAGGCCTTTCAACCAATCAATACGACCTCGTAGAGCAGCTTTTGCTAAAACTCGAGCGGTTTCTTGAAAACTTGCTTCGGATATGAAACTTTGAGTATTTAAAGATGTCCTTGTTATTCCCAATAGGATTGCGCGATAAGAGATCGCTTCGTCCAAAGCGCGCCCCACTCGTTCCGCTCGCAACAATCCAATTAATTCCCCAGGTGAAAAAACATTAGACATTCCATCTTCTGAAACCAACACTTTTGATGTTACTTGACGTACAATAATCTCTATATGTCTATTATGGATCTGTACCCCCTGAGATCGATAAACCCTTTGGATTTTATTAACCAAAGAGATATGACTTTGAGCTATGGTTAACTCGGCTTGAATCAAGAATCCCCAGGGGATTCCAAAAATTTTGGGTATACCTTTGTTCCAACCTTCAACTCTCCTTTCAAGGTTCATTGATATTGAATCAATCGAACGTACTTCTAAGATTTGTTCCACTTTTGGAAGACCTTGTGTTATGTCACCAGATCTTGATTTTTCATATATAAATGTAACTAATGTATCTCCTTCGTAAAATATTTTACCATAATGGCCATGAATAGTTGCTCCTGGAGTGGCTAAATAGGGCTTAGCGGATCTTATAATTAAAGCGTCAACATCAACAATTATAATTTGACCAGATTTTTTTATGTGCGGTTCGTATTTGAATAGACATACATTTTCACAAAAAAATTGTCCAAGGCTAATTATTGTAGATGTCTCTTCCCAATAATCGTGATGGAGAAAATGCCAATTCAAATGGAATGAATTCAAAATTATGTTACTGCATGGATCGGGATTATAAATCCTCCTATTTTCATCTATTAAACAGTATTTAAGTACTTGAAGTACTTGAAAAGTCTGTTTAAAATTACCAAGTAGCAAATATTTCTTTAACAAGATCTGATTATAAGTTATTAAATGGTAAAATGAATATAAATTTACCATTTTAGGGACAATAGTCCCCAAAGGACACAACAAATCCTTAATTGGGATTATGGGATCCGATTCTTTTATCATGTTATATTTCGAACCATTGAATGGACCAATTCGAGAACAATTGGATGATGACAAAATTATCAAAGATTGGCATTCCTTATCTCGATTCAACAATGTACCAATAGTACCTTGATGTTGTGTAAGTAATTGAATACTAACCTTGCAGTAAAAAGGATTTATATTTGTACGATCTAATCCATTATCGGAAATCAATCCAGAACTTGCCCTATCATATCTTTTTCCGATATACGAAATGCTGGACTTTACTAACTCAATTCTCATAAAATTTCGAATCAGATCATTTCCCTTTACCTCAATAAAGGAAGCACGAATCTCTTTCGGAGAACCATTTTGTTCTGGATCCCAATTCAATATTAAACAAGTGCGAACTAATTGAATACTTGTGTGAAAAATTCCTCGAATTGACTTGCCATTTCCATAAAGGATATAATTGACAACTCTAAGTTGGACATTATCCTTTTCCCGCAAGAGATCTTGAGGAAAAAGTGTTGCTAAATTGATGCCATCAGTTATTTCATATGTGACTACGGGTCGAACCGAAACAAAATACTTTTTCTTCGTGGGTGTGATCCGTTGGACATAGATCCAATTTTTCCATTTTTTTGATTCCTTATCATTTTTTTTTTCTGTTTTCGGTGGTATAAAAATGCCGCTGTGCCTAGATATCTTATCTGCCTCTCCAGGAAAATAAATATCTCCGGAAAATATTTTTAGTTCAATATATTTTTTTTTTCTCTCCAGGCGGACTAATCCGCCTACTCGACTTCTTGTATTTAAAGCGAGTTGTGTATCTACTCCAATGATACTATTGTTCTGGACCATTATCAATGAAGATCCAGGTAAAATATGCACTTCTTCGAGAATAAAAAAAAAACGATCTACTTTCATTTGGTATTTCGGAATAAATTCTTTTGATCCTCTATACTCAATTAAATCCTCTTTTTTTATAATTGAATTGACCTCTACGGTCCCATATTTAGTAATTCCCGAATTATTTCTTCTGTATCGTGGATCATCAAAAAAAGCAAGAATACTATTTCTACGTAAAATACCCTGTTTTGGTATTTCAATCGAAATACCAAAACAGGGTATTAGTTCATTCTCTCGTTTTTGATCATATTGTAATGGGATGATGAATCTATTTCTTCGCTTTTTCGCCAAGGAATAAGAATTCCCTTGGATAATAGAAGGATATATAAAATTCCAATGACCATTAGATATGGTTTGATCGGGTCTTGTTGAATAGTCAAGAATTTTCTTATCTTTTTTATTTTTATCAGAAGTATCTAACAATTTATATCTTACTCGACCATTAGTCATTGATAGATCAGAGATATATCTTTCTTCGACAGAAAAAGCATGAGGATTCATTTGATCTTGATCTTTGTGGAGCGAAAAAGACACTATACTAGATCTGCACGAACCTCCTGCTAATATCCATAAATGACTTGTTTTTAATAATAAATGAACATTACCATATGTATATTCAGGTGCATGGTGTACATCAGTACTCCAGTGCATTTCTCCCTCTGATTCAGAATAAATATGTTTTCGTACCTTCTCTTTAAAATAAAAAGTGGACGTTCCAGCACGAATTTCAGCAATCACTTGTTCTGATTCTACATATTGATTATTTTGAACTAAAATTAAACTCTTTAGTGGAATATTTACATTATGTAGAATATCCTGACTCTCAATAGTTACATACAAGTCCATAGAACATAGAAAAGCGGGATGCCCATGACGGGTACGTGTGGGATGAACCAAATTCTCATTCCATTTTATTTTTCCATTAGAAGGAGCTCGTACATACTCGGCAGTACCACCTGTGAATACTCCACCGGTATGAAAAGTTCTTAATGTTAGTTGAGTCCCTGGTTCCCCAATTGATTGACCTGCAATAATACCTACAGCTTCTCCCAATTCAACCAGGTCACCATGAGTAGGACTCCGACCATAACATAATTGGCAGATCCAAGATGTACTCCTGCAAGTAAAGGGGGTTCTAATTCTAATATATATTGGTTGTGCTCGAAAGGTTATGAATCGATTTATAAGTCCAATCCCAATATCTTGATTTCGAGTGGCAAGACATCGCAAACCAATATATATATCGTCTGCTAATACACGACCAATTAGTGTTTGGACAAAATTTTTTTCTGTCATACCATTTTGAGGTCTCACGGAAATACCTCGGATAGTACCACAATCTGTTCTACGTATAATAATGTGTTGAACTACTTCAACAAGTCTACGTGTGAGGTATCCAGCATCTGATGTTCGTACAGCAGTATCTACAACTCCTTTGCGAGCTCCATAGCAGGAAATTATATATTCTGTCAAAGAAAGTCCTTCACGTAAATTGCTTTGAATGGGTAAATCAATCATTTGTCCTTGGGGATCCGACATTAATCCTCTCATACCCACTAATTGATGTATCTGAGATGCATTTCCTCTAGCTCCCGAAAAGGACATTAGATGTACTGGATTAGAAGGATCAGTCATACGAAAATTAGGATTCATTTCTTTTCTCAAATATTCACTTGTAGCATACCATATCTCAATGGATTGACGTAATTTTTCTACCGCGTGTACATTCCCATAATGATGGTGTTTCTCTAAAATAAAACTTTGTTGTTCGGCGTCTTGGACTAACCATCCCTTCGAAGGGATTGTTAAAAGATCATCAATTCCTAATGAAATAGATGTAGCAGTGGCTTGCTGGAAACCCAAAGTTTTTATTTGATCTAGGATATGTGATGTATATGCCATTCCGAAATGATCGATTAACCTGCTAATAAGTCGTTTCATAGCAGTTCCATTTATCACTTTATTGTGAAAGACCAGATCAGCCCGTTCTGCCATAAGTACCTCTTCTCTTATATTTCTTCTGCTAAGTAGGATTCGACAATGGACCCAAGTCAATGATTCAAAAACTTCCTTTCCTCAATCTTGATTCACACAGAAATTCATAAATTAGAATACCAGTGAAATTTGGGATACCTGAATTACCATAGGCACTAGGCACAAACATCGCCTAATCTAATAAATTAGATTAGATAGCGTATGAGTAGGCTCGACAAAAACCCTGTATGGCTTCTTCTAATTCTCTATAAAAAGAAATATGACCAAGAGTAGTTCGAATGTATATAGAACGGATTTCTTTTGTTATACTTCCTACTATTAGATAGTGTCCATAAATTTCATGATAAGTACCTAAAGATTCATATTGAACTTCGATGGGAACTTCTCTTGAACCAATGACACGTTGATCTCGTCTCCATCGGAGCCACAAAGGACTATCTAAACTGATTCTTTTATGTCGATAAGCTCCAAGTGCATCATAGGAACTAGAAAAATGGGGTTCTTTTTCCCTCGTATACCTATAGTTATTATTATGATTATCAACTATTTTTTTTTGGTAGTTTCCACTATTATATGGATTATACCTATTTGCACAAATACCTCGACGATTTCCGATTGTTAATAAATAGAGTCCAATAAGCATGTCTTGAGTTGGTACAGAAATAGGATCCCCAATAGCTGGAGACAAGAGATTCATATGAGAAAACATAAGTAAACGAGCCTCCGCTTGAGCTTCCAAAGATAAAGGTACATGAACAGCCAT